ATGAAAGCGCTGATCATTTTTGAAAACATATATGCTTGACCTTTCTCGATGCTTTTTTTGGGGGTGACTCACCAACCGACCCAGCAGTGATCGATGACAGAATGGTATAAAGAAATCAAAGTCATTGGATTTGGTAGTTCTCCATTGACTTCTCTCTTTACCCCTTTGCATATGTTCCTAAATGGGTGTGCACCTCCAGATGGGCGGGGGCCGGCCTCCCACTCTCTTATGCAGCATTTATTAGCTTAGCTGGGTTGGGTGGATCGTGCAATAAGCCTCTCTCGACCCTCCGTTTCTAATACATCTTTATGAAAGCCTCTCGCCTTTCGAGATCCGGTCCATCATCAACTCAGTTAGATCTTCTTGTTTGCCTGCTTTGATTAGGCTTCCTTTAATTAACTAACGGATTTGATCGTCATTTCGTGCCTGCAGCCCTGCTGGATTCGACCTTTTATCAGCTGGTTGAGTAGCGTAATAAGGGGCACAACTAGAAGAGTTGGCCTATATTTTCTTTCTCTTTTTTTTCTCAATTCGATTGCAGTCTCCGAAGTTCATCTTGATCGATGGTCCCCATTAGCATTAGTGCTATAATTAGCAGCCGCTTTTTTTGGAAGGCGAGGTACTCATGTGTGATCGCGGATTCCACGGTAGCAGTAGTTCTAGCTCTACATTAGGAGCACGGGAGCTCACTCCCTCAATGAGTCTATCCTGCTTCAGGCCATCTTGTTCAGTCTCCTGGAACTTAACTCTTAGATGCAGCCGCCTCCATCCATCGGCAATCTGCTCCCGTACGGGCGTTGACATGCAACGCGAAGGTCTCCTTATTTACGACGAAATTTAGATCAAGTTGCACGAAAGGAAGGGTTAAAACCTATATTATATAGAAGTCGTTTTTGATGAGGAGAAGGGAAAACCCCTCCCTAACGCTGGGCAAGATCAATAAATAAGAAGCTTCGGCTTAGGGCGACCAAACCAAGCTCGATTCGCTCCAAATTCCCACAGTACCTTCCTTTGGAAAAGTGACCCGGATCTTCAGGTCGCTCCAGGCTCTACCGGAACCGAGCGTACCTTGGGGCACGCGCTACAAAAGGCTTAGGAAGCGGACCTGTCTGATGAGGGGACTTCGTAAACTATCTAACTTTGAAGCTATTACACAAAAAAAAAGGGTGAAACCACAGAAGCAGGTAACCCTGACTTCAAGACAGATGGTGAAGAGCACCGGTCAAGCTCACACACAAGAGGGAAGGAACGAAAGATTGATTGATCTGCTGCTCGATCGGAGATATAAGGGAAGCGCTGGTAACCGAACTCTTTCGCGAAAGGGATTCCGCCGCCGAGTCTCTGTCTCTTATGAGAGCAGTGGCTAATAGAACTGATGCGCCTCAGAAAGCAGCGTCCTTCTCAATCAATGCCCGGGCATCCCATACATAACCACCGAATAATCATTCCCCGTACTGAGTTCTCTCAGGTGCCAACTCTTTTTTTTTTCCGTAATAATCTAAAAAAAAAGTTTATGACCATCAATCGGTCGGAAGGTTAAGAGTGATAGATATTATTTATGTTCAAAGTAAGGCGCTTCCTTGTATCCCGCTTGGCAGTACATAAGGGGAAAGACGAGAATAGACCTCAAGGTCGGAACCGGCTCTTTTGGTTTTCTTTCTTTGGCTATGGTTGCCTTGACCAGAGGGTTCCAACCCGTTTAGAATGAACCGTAGCCAAAGATCCATTTACCCAGACGGTGTGCGAAATGAGGAAATTTTCCGTAGTAGGCCGAGTTTGACTCTATCGCCCGACACACAGCCCTCTATGTAGCTCTACCACAAGACCTTTCGGTGCCATCACAAGAACGAAGGAGACCCGCAAAGAGCGTTTGCTCTAGGAGTGGAGCGATCCCTGAAATCATAGGTTCGATGAACAACTAAACCGAATGATCGAGAGAGAATAACATAAGGGCACCTCTATAGACGCGAAAACCGAGTTACAGACCCCGATGGACGCGTGATGAATGTGAGAAGCATCGGCCCCGGAGAAGGCTGGATCGTAGGAAGCGAGTTATACGTCTATGAATCCTTCCTGTGAGCTCAACGAGTACCCACGATTCCCAGTAGGAGTCGGCATATCGTGCGTAATGGATCCTGATGTTGTATGGGTCATCGGGGCGAAGGGTTCCAAACCTCGGAATTGCGAACATCCGGTGGTATGAATGAAACATAGTTTGAATAGGGGCAAGTCTAGAGCTGTGGTATGGAAGATTCTAAAAAACCCTCATCACTTTGTCAGAGTTATTGTTTTACCCTTTCTATCTGCATGACTGCTTTCTTATGATGAGTAGTGTCCATCACTCGCCTCTCTGTCCCTGTATGAAGGAGCATCCACTGCGCTTACTAGTGGGTATGATTAAAGTCAAGAGCGGGGCTCCCAGAAAAAGGACCTTATCTGTATCCGTCTCTCTTACTCGAACTAGCCACCCCTTGGGATCCGTCTCCCCTTTTCCCATTTCTTTATGGCTTCTCCTTCCCTTCTTCCCTCTTAGCGCTACGAAGTGGTAAGAGTGACCTTTGCATTGATTCTCGGTATCCCATCTCATAAGTAGATTCCCTGGCTGGGGTAAGAAAGTAGGGCTATTCAAAGCAGAGAGAAAGTTCTTCGGATTTGAAGCTTTCTCTTCTTAGCCAGGTTTCTTTTTCTTCTTGGCTTCTCTCTTCTTCCGCTTATTCATCTTCTTTGACGGATACAGATATAGAGGCAGAAAAGCCAGTAAGAGCTGCAAGCTAATTCCCAATGTAACTCCTTCAATTCAAAGAGTTGCAGTCAACTAATGGTGAACTAGGCTGATTAGCCCCAGTAAATACATGCACTTGAGCCTATAGTAATGTAAAGGCGCGTTAGCCCAGCCCAGCCCATAAAAGGGCTTTCGTCACGAACTAGCAATTTCCCAAGAAAGAGAAAAGGGGGCTGATTCTTAGCCTGCTTCCTTCGCTAACAGAAGTGCCAGGGAAAGGGAATAGGAAGTCTCCCTTAGCTAGGGATCTACCATATCTAGTTCTAATGTAATGTAAGCTGGTGAAATGCTACCTTCAATACAACTGACCAGGGCAATTCCGACTCATCGGATGCTTAGTGGGATGCCACTCTCAAAGATTCTTCACCAGTGACAAATCGGATTCGTTCAAAGAGAATCCTTCAACGACAACAGCTACCACTCACTGAACACTTTTTTTATCCGGAAGTTTGTCCATCCATGGCAAAGGATCGAACTTGAACTCTTTCCGGCTGAGAAGAGCCTTTTTCAATTCATTTTTGCAGGTGAGCGAGATGCCGAGTCTACCTTTGCCAAGTCCCTCTTTCTAGGAGGATTTAATCCATCAATAGCAGTAAGTTGCTTTTGAGTTCGATTTTCATTACTCCGAATCTTCTTAGTTCGACTCTGCCTCAGGTCGAGTTGCTTTCTCTTGTTTTGACTTGAACGCACGTGACTCACTCGCCCGAAAGAGCGCTTTCACATACCTCAGATTATCTTATTCATAGGCTACCAGGGTCAAAACGAATGTATAGCAAGGCTGCACCCTTCATAAGGTGGCTGATCTCCTGACTCCCTATCAAACATGGAATGTCGGTCTTTGAAAGTCTTTCTTGGACCCCCACCCCAAGAGGTGCATGCTATAGGTCAGAGATACCAGTGAGCTATAGCCATTGCCCTGATGAATGGATTGGGGGGTTGACTTAAAATGGAAATTACACGGGGGTATGCTCTCCCAATCGATCGAATTCAATTTCATCCCGGAAGTCCGCCTATTTTCTAATCGCTTTAGTAAGCGGATGCCAGCTCTCTTCCATGTGAGCGATAGAATAGAATACTTTCTATACGAGCAATTCAGCCAGGAAAAAGCTACCTTATAGCTCTAGTCCAGTTCCCAGCAATCTTATAGAGTGCCAGTCTTAAGCTAAGCCCATGCAGTCGTAAGCCCCTGTAGGCATTTTTGCTTACCCGGGTACGAGCGATCCTGGGAAGCATACTTTATTTCCAACTATAGATAGCTATTAGCAAGTAGCATATTTCCACTAAGAACACTATAGGACACTATCCCTATCATAAGATAAGAAAAGAGGTGGGAGGGACTTCCTCTACACTAAAGATCATTTCTATCTCACGAATTGGATTCGAACCAATATCAAGCGACTTTCCTTTTAGTCGATCGTGAGTGGGTCTGTCGTCCTCCTCATTATAGTCCTCCTAGAATCAATAGCATTTCGTCGGAATACATCCTGTCTTTTCACCTTAGTAGTTCTATGCATAGTTAGTACTATAGCCCCAATCATGGCTACTAATAAAATAAGACTAGGAACCAAAAACCAGACGAAATAATAGGTATAAAGTAAATTGCCCAATGTTTCCAAATTAGTCCAACTTCGTACCTTTTCGGCATAAACCGTATATCTCAGAGAGGTCGTATTTCTTTGGGTTGGTAGTAATGGAATGCTTTCATTATCTAAAATGAAGAACATTTCCCACCAAAAGATCAGTCCAATAATACCACTCACTGGTAAATAGCGCAATACTTCTTCGTGAATCTCCGCTATTTGAATATTGAACATCATAACAACGAATAGGAATGAAACGGCAATAGCTCCTATATGAACTACTGAGAAGATCATTGCGAAAAAGTCGAGACCTAAGAAAAGAAGTAAACCGGAAGTATTGCGAAAGACTGGGATGGGAAACAAAACGGAATGTACTGGATTTTTAGCACGTACAACCATCAAACCAGAGACCAAAGCAGGGCTCGACAAAACAGAAAGTATCATAGTACGTCGTCCTTCCCTGAAATGGAACTTTCATGCTAGTTCTTGCTCCAGCATGAAAGTCGATCTATTACGACCAGCGCGGTTGTTCGTATTTCATTTTCTTCTTCCAAGACAAACTCTTCTTAGGCACTGAGTTACTTACGTTACGGTCTTCTGCAGGCAGGCCGCCTTCCTATCGGGCCCACCGGTTTAAAGAGGCCTCTATCCGGACTCCCCCTATACCTCTGTCTGGCCTCGGGAACTTCTCTAAGCTCGAGAGCTCCTGTCTCCTCACTTAAATCACCTCTACCCGCCAAATTTTGAGAAAATGACGTTTAGGAGATAGTGCGTTCCCCCGTCCTCGAGCTCCTGCCTCACTTGATCTAACCAATTCAATTCAAGATGGTCGCGATCCCGTACGGGCAAGGTTGGGTGCTCTAGGTCTAGCTTGTCGCGTCCTGCGGTTAAGAAGTCCTTGAAGACTTCTTCAGGATTGTATGGGGATTGTTTGGCCATGTCCGCATTGTCAGAAAGGACCTCCTGAAAAATAGAGAAAGATTTTTGTTTCTGCTCCCGGATGAGCAGGTCTCTGTTCTCAAAGTCGAGTAATCTGTTATACTCGGCCTGAGAGGTAGCCTTACGTAGCTCTCCTAGGAGGTCTTGAACATATGTCCCTCTGGGCTTACCCAGAAGAAAGGTTTGGTTTGGAACCCTCTCCAGCTGTAGAATCCTATTCCGCATTGAGGACTCCAAGCTAGCATTCCGGACCACAGATCCTTGGCCCGAAGGTCCCGCTTCATCGCTTGCCACCCTCGGGATCGAAGAATTAACCGATGCGCCCCCCATTTCCGTTTCGGAAAAGGGCTCTGTTAAGACGTCGATGTCAAAATCTGTCCAACCAGAGCCCCCACTGCCACTTTCCATGTTACTGAAACTCCCGGATCCGCTAGAATAGGAAATTACCCTCCCCTCCGAAGAAGGGCTGACGGCCAAACCTGGCATGTTCAAAAAATATTTTTGAAAAGCCCCCCACGAAATAAGGAAGGAAAGGCCAACTCTCAAGCTTGGGAGGATTATTCCCGATCCTGGGACTAGCCCCTCCAACAATAAGCGGAAACATATTTGAGCCACGAGAGTGAACAGTAATACCGAAATCAGATTTCTTTTTCGCAGTTCCATAATTCCATTTACAACTAGATAGAAGGGAGAATGCCGCGAGAAAAAAACCTACTGACAGCTTCTTAAAATACATAGTTGATTAAATCGATGAAATTCAGCAGCTCCTCGCATCCCCAACTACGAGTACCACATACCATCACATCGTAGTAGGCATCCGTCAGAAAGCCGTGCTGAAGAGCTTCATCCCCAAGAACCATCCGAACAAGGTCAGGCATGGTCCATTGCGGGGGTAATTGCCTGCCGGCCTCATGGACACAGCGGCTGTACTCATCACAGATGCGCTCAAATACCTCTTCTAAGTCAGGTGGAGCGCTTTGCGCGTCCGACCTAGTTGAAGAAAGAGGTGAAGTAGACGAAGAAGGGAAGGAATCTGTATTCATGATAAAGTCCATATCGCTAGGACTTGGATTATCATATACTACGAGCCCTGTTGTGTTTCGCATTTTCTTTTGTTCATTCTTTAACTGCTCTGCTCCCCCCAAAAAACGGGAAAAGACTCTTCGGAAATCGCCGGCGGTTGGTCCGGAACGACATGGGCATTTTTGGCGTCAGATTCTTCTTCTTCTCTTACGATATTTCGAGTTAGAAGAAAGGCATGGGAGAAAGAATTCAAAGCATGATTTTCTATTCGATATCTGACTCGGGGGCGAACACCCCTTTTCTTTATGCCCGTCGCCTTTGTTGAACGGGATAGATTTAATTAACACGGATAGACCAGAAAAGGTCTTCGCAAGCATACCGCTTTCTGTTCAAGAATCGGTAGCGGTTTTAAGGAAGACTACCGAGCTCCACGATAGATAAGCGCCTATCATCTCTATGCGAATTCTGACCTTAACTTTTCGTCTTTGATTAGTATTAGCGAAAGCTCGCTCGACTTAATAATAGCTGTCTTACTCGACTTGCTTACTAGCTGCCTTTCTGACTAATATCATTATTTGACTTGTGAATTTAGAGTTCTAAACTGAGTACACTAGGAGAACAGTAGTTTCCTTTTGTTTCCTTTTTATGAACACGGAATGATCAGCATTCCTTCTCTGGAAACCCATCTATCTTCGTCATAACCAAACTTCATATCTCGAACCAAGCCCGAGGATACTGACTTGTCTGATGTATCCTTCCCTCCCTTCCTTATTCATAAGCCCAGAGAGAAAAGAAAGATAAGTATAGGCCTAGTCTAGAATGTAGAATGACTCTGCAACAGAAAGAGAATGAATAGGAAGAGAAGACTAGATAGGATAGTGAGAGTAAGAAGAAATTGCCAGTTCCCTAATAGGGATACACTGGATTGGATACAACACTCGAGGTAGCAACTTCCCAAGTCATTCCTCTTTCAAAAAGTCTTCCATAATAAATAAAGGGAGAAGGTTGTTCGACTGAAGCCCGACCTCTATGATTTGAAATGAGTGCAGAAATTTCCCTTTAAGAGAATGATCTTTACAGAAAAAGAGCCCAGAGGTTTAGTCAGTGTCCTCTTTTATTTTTTCTTCTCGATGAAAGGCTTCCCCAAAAGCACTGGTTTTTCAACCTCCATGGTCTTTCCCAATCTTTTTCTATTACTTACACCTGGAGCCAGCTTAAATTGCTAAAGCAACTCCCGAACCTAATTCCTAAGGTCACATACCTGTCGAATAAAAAGAAAGATCATTTTGATAGTTGGAATCTCCACTAGGGCAGGCATTAATATGAAAAACTCTCCAGCTGGGACATCATCCACGGCTAGATCCTCCTTCGCGTTTAGGAGATCTCGACTCTTAACATAAATCTATGAGCTACAGCTGCGTTAGAGAGAGAGATGTGGAACTCTTTTCTCCTAGTCCGATTAAAGATAGATAAGACATCCGCCAGTGTAATCTTTTTCCTGAACCCCTCCTCCTTGGAAATCTAGCAGCCAGAATTAGCTTAGGAATGCGATTCGTAGCATCTATAATGTAATGTAGTGTAGATTGAGCTCGCATCCGAACAACATCTTGTTGGACAGGCCAATATGGGAAGGGCTTTTTAGATACCTCAGGGTTGTTAACGAAACGAATAAGTAAGGTTCATGCTTGCTATTGATGGTAATATAGCCTACTTACTGGGTAACTACTCCTACGACTATAACGTTTTCCTTCCCAAAGTAACTAAACGAAGTTTGATATAGGAAGCCATTAATGTAGCGAAGCTTTTTGTGTCATATGATCGGTGTTGATCTTCATTCTATACATTCTCTTAGCAACAGCTCAAGTCGGTCGTCTTCTATCCACACATGGCGGATGAAATCAATAGAAATTGGTCTTCTTTCTGTGGAGCCGTTGGCTAGGCTACCTGTGAGGTTGAGGTGAGTGTGGGCAGGGGACGGACATTGATTGAAGGTTGAGTCTTCTACCGGGGAGGAATTGATAGGGCTTACGAAGCGGTACCGACATGGGGAAGACAGATCGATCGGAAGCGTATCATCCCTCCTGGAGATTGAAATAATAGCTGTTATTGAAATGCCACTTTCAGTGGAATAAAAAGATGAAATGAAAAAGGTCATTTCCATCTGGTCCTTCAAAGATCGATCTCTTACTGATGATAATAGCCTATATAAGATAAGGTTTTTCCTAACCCTCCCTTCGCGAAAAGAAGGAGGTGAAATTATTTTTCCTTGAAGCTTGCGAAGGACTTAATGAGACATAGAGCTTCGATCAAGAATAAAATAATTTTAGACTATACCCTCCCCGCACGGAAGAACCAAGCAAGGGATTCACTCCAACAGAAGAAAGCCCAGATATCGAATCTGAATTGAGTACTCGTACTTCGCTACCTTTCTCCGAGCGACTAAGAAGATTAACTAATTGCGTCCGCTAGAGATGCTTTACCTAACAATGACTTTCAAGTGGGGAGTGAATGAAAGTCGATATAGAAATCCTAGGCTCAAAAGCCACATTTTTCGATACCGAAGTCTGCCACAAAGAAGCTCATTTCCAACGCTGGAATGTTGAGTTCCTTCATCAAAGGAAGAGCTACAACTGCTACAACAGCTATATTAAGCAGGAACGCCCTAGGCGACAATGATTGATCCTTCTTCCTTCTCTTATTAGTCGTTGAGTTCGGCGGTTGCTTCGCATACCTCGTCATTCAAATTCTTTCACCGCAAGCAAAGATATAGCAGCTCAGACCCTCTCTTTCTAACAATAAGCCCCCGAAGGAAGAGAACAAACTCAGCTAACTCAGGAAAGAAGGGGATACATATGATACCAGAACGAAAGAAAGATGGGGCTCCTCAAACGCGCTTGCTTATAAGAGAAGAGATTTGCCTTATGATGGAAGGTACGGTACGTAGATAGACCGATGTAGATTCATTGGCTTGACCGTAGCGACACGGATTCCCACTTATGCCACCCTAACATCCAGAGGAAGAAAAACCCAGGGTATGAGAACGACTTTCTCCTATAACTAAAACAAAGGACATTTAGTAGCGAAAAGCATTGACACTTCTGCCTTCTAGGCTAGAACCCTCAAAGCTGGAAGAAAGGACAACCTAGCTCAACTGATTGATTGGTACCGTAGCCCCGCGTGTGCGGTAATGGGCAAGGCAGCCTAAAGAAGAAGATGCTGATAGCGAGTGATTCACTCCTAAAAGTCCATCATACTCTCTTTTCGTGGAAGATGGGGTAGCAGGTCTTTTCTTGTTCTTAGGGGGCGGAGGGTTTTCCTAAGAAGATGGAAGTGCTGGCAATCATAAGGTGTTGCCTCTTCCCCGTTCAGGGGTGGGGAAGACCTTGGTCTAAGAATGAAAGTCAGAGCGAGTTTTTAGTCCTTGTTGAGTCCAATGTAGAGGAATGGCAGCAAGAACACTGGGGCTAGCGTGTCAAAACAACTTCTTCTTGATTGACTTTCTTCTGCGGAAGTAGTAACTAGCAAGGAAGTAAGACCCAATAAAAAGAAGAAGGACAGAGCCAACATTTCACCACTATGAGAGTTGAGGGGTAGAAAGAGACAGCGCATAAAATATCCTCGTGAAGAGGGAACGTAACGATAGGACTTCTTCTTCATAACACAGGAAACGGACTCTTCTTGGAACTTGTACTTCCTTTGTTTAGTTAGTAAGAATAGGCCGGTTCTCCACCTGCAACCCTCGCTCGAATAAAAGGAAAAGAAAGAGCATTTTCCTCGGGAACTCAGAAGGTTTTTCCCTCAACGACTAAAGGATAAAGCTAGGGGACTACAACCTGGATACCCAAGGGGAGGAAGCAGCATACTACTCCCTTATCTTACTCAGACAGAAAGAGCACGCTAAGCACTAGAAGAAAAGGAAGAGATAAGCTACTCCTACTAGAAAGGGACCTAGATCAATAGAAGGAAGGCAGAACGACAAGCAAGAAGAAAGAACCAGAAGACTAGACCCCAACTCAACCATGCCTCTCTTCCACTTAGAAAAAAGACAACGGAAAGACGAAAACGGAAACTTAAGGGGAAAAGACTACCCGGGAGACATGCACCAGAGTGAATGGGGTATCACGCCGCGAGAGCACGTGAGAAAACGAAAGATTGATCGAGAAAATAAGTAGGGGCGACCAAGACAGAGGTCTGTGGGAGGGATACCCTTTCCTATGCAAGAGGGTTTGACGGAATTGAATCTGCAACTGTCTCGCAAACTCTTCCTTCTTATTCTTAGGGGTAGACCCTATGGCAACTCCCAATGTCAGGTCCAACTTCGACTATAGAGGATTACCCATGGACTGAAACTTTCTTTCTAGCTTACTTGATTAGTTGCTTAGCTGGCTTGCTTCTCCTAGCACCAGGCTAACTACTAAAAGGCATGGGCAAAGGGGAATGACTGACTATAGCGCCAGCACTTTCCTTAGAATATCCTTCCACTAGTTTACCCTTACTTCTATCCCAATCTCAGGGGACTTCCTTCAATTCCAATATCCTCACTCTCATTCCCAAGCTGGAAACAAGGGCAGGAGTAGACTCATTGGAGGATAGGGTTTGGCTTACGGATATAAGGTAGGGTAGAATGCTGACTCTTACAAGGCATTGGTTTACTTGAGCTCTGGCTACGAGGGTAGACTTCCTTCCTCTATATCATATCCCCTGGGAATGAGTTAGTCGAAGAGGATTAGCTGGTAGAATGAGTCAATACTGGCTGGCAGGTTAGCGGGTACTACTACAAACCAAGCTGGATACAGCCAGGGGATAGCTGACTCGATAGCTCGTTCTCCTACTCCTATTTCTCATCTTGAACTTCTCGAATTTCTTCCTTCGGCTCCTCCAGCGCATGGTAACTTACGCTCTACAATAGCACGCTCTAGCTCTATCCCAGGTCAGATCTTTTCAGTCTTGAGGGAGAAAGAAAGTACGCTTATAAATCAACATGCTATTTGAAGGTCAGTCCCGAGTTCCAAGAAAGTGGAGATTGGTTGGCTAGAAGGAATATAAAGTGCTAGATATTTTAATTCCATGGTTGAAGTCCCTGTGGATAGGTCATTTTCTATTAAGCTAATTCCCTCATGCTAGGAGTAAACCTAGCCTAAAAGAGCGCTGTATGAGAACGGGCAAACCCTAGCTTCCCTGGGTTTAGATCTAGAATAAATAAGGACTGAGTATACCTACGCTAGAATCTCTTTTGCTATCGGTTCTTACTCCAAGGGGATATATGATCTATAAAGAAAGCGTGCTATCGTAAGGTTCTTAGTCCCTGCTTCTTTTTCCCAGCCTTTTAGGACTCATTCTACCAGAAACCCTGTTCACAAGGAGATAGTAATCCCAGGCCTAAAGGAAGCAAGGTGAGGATAGAAGAAGGCAACCTGCCACCAAGTAAGCCCCTCTTTCTCCTTGTCGGTCTAATTAGTCTTAGATATTCTATCAGGCTTGACTAGACCTACAAGAGTCGGCTACTTAGCTTAGACGGACACAATTTCGGACCTTTGTATTGTGGAGATATATGTACATATCTTTATTGAATCTTTGTTGCCCGATTCTTCGAAGGCGGGTCAACCTCAGGAATCCCAGGGGGCCAATCCCTACTTTCATGTTTGATCCTCTTTCTGGTTCATCCCACGACGCTAGAACGGGTTCAGTGGCCGCTCCTGCTTGACCTCAGATTATGTCTTTCGCAACGTCAAGTAATTGGATAATCTCGACAGCTGGCGCATCTGTTCTGGTCTCTCCTTTTTCCGTTTATTTCTATTTCTATCCCGGTTAGATCATGGGATGACTCCTCGAATCCTTTGCTTTCTTTCATCTCTCTGACAATGGGCTTTTGCCAATCAATATCTTCTGACTTTCTCAAATGAAGGTCGTCTTCGGATTTGACTTGACTTGCTGGGTCCCTTCCTCAGTCAAAGACTGGGGCCAGATTAGTAATCTATCAATCCACCGTGGCTTTCTTTCTCCAACTTCTTAGCCCCGATCTTGGGGATTTCCTAGTGACCAAATTGATATTTCCGTGATAGCTTGTGATTCCTGAAAGACGGGCAGACTGACTTGCTGATGGCAAAAGGACTTGAAGAGTGAGGGCTTTCTCGATTCTCTATTAAAGATAGAATGAGAAGTTGATCCCCGATTCCATTTCCTTAGGCAGGCTGAGGTCGATACTCTTTCGCGCTTGGTGGCATCTTTCTGTCATATCGTGAGGGCTTCGGGTTCATAATGTTCTCAATCAGAAATGAAAGATGAGATGCAGTCACCCATGCTCATGAAGGTCAATAAGTAAAGTCGCTATCTCATATTCCCCCGCTAAAGCGGGTCTCTTTTCTAGTCTTCCCTCTTTGCTTGCCAGTCATAGCAATAGTAGAAACTTCTTCCCCTCGTCCGTCCCCTCGGTCACTCCATTCCTGTCCCGATGATAGAATATCATAAGATAACTAATGGAATCTTCCAACTTCAAATAGCGTATAAAAGAGTGATTTTCCCAGGTTCGAAACTGATCGTAGTAGAAGTAGAGGTGGCAGGGCCAGGCCAGACTTTGAGAAGTCATAAATGCGGCTAATCAAAAGGCTCGGCACTCACCTGATAGGGATCTTTTTCACTTGAACTATGCTTCAAACATCAACTGAGATAACATCAACCAATCCGGGAATGTAGTTCTGAGGGCTTAGCGATCAGAGAAGCGTAGCAGCATCGGCAGAGGAGAACTGAATGCCACTTCTGAGACTGAAACCTCTCTTTGCTTTGATGAAGAAATCTATCAAGAAGGATGACTAGGACTAGCCTTTCTTGGCTTTGTTTCTAGGATCGGAATACAACTCAAACCAAGTGAGCGGCTCGGGATAGAAAGGTTCCAAGAGCTTAGTGGAAAGGTCAAGTGCGAAGCGCTAGTTCCATGCCTTCTACTTAGGAAAGCCCTCAATCTTCAAGCACTGTGCCCAGCGTTGATGAATCTTCTATCAGGTTTGATTTCGACCCTGATGAACCTGGCACCTCTCTTGCAGAAAGCCAGAAAGCAGAAGCTAAGGAAAAGGCATTGGATGGGATGACTCTATCTATGGGCCCAAATGCCACTCAATTTCAAAGGTGAGTAGCGTAGACACTTGACCGATAGGTTGCGGGGCGTGAAGCCAAAGACATTACAAGTACTAAAATGACAAGCAGAAGTAGGAGCGATAGCCACATACTATGATTATGAATAAAAGGCCCTAGCCAACCCCAGTCAAGGGTAGGCGGAAGAAGGGGTATTCTACTCAAAGACCGGTCGGAAAGGGAAAATGCTATCCTGCCTGATTGATCACCGGCGTCGAATGCAATCTTTTAAGCATAGCCTCCTCGATTACCGGCATAGAATGGATGAGCGCTTATGAGTTCCCACTATCGAATCATCTCATTTCCTATTCCGGGCATTGAAAGCTGAAATCAAAAGACATCAAGGCCTAAGTCAGACCAATGATGATCTTCTCTTAAAATAGCAAGAATATCTGGTGGAGGACTCTGCACCCAGTAAGGTCGACACAGTCAGTCAGGAAGATGCTTTCCCACCCAATCGGCCGAAGCATTGGCTAATCTGTTCACCCTTTATACCGACCAGCTGTGGTAGGACATCAGGAGTTGCTGCACATCGCTAACAATAGGCCTCAGACTGCGATCTGTAGACGACTTTTGACTATGAAAAGCTTGAAAGACCTGAGATGAATCTGTTTTCATACATATAAAGATAAGATAGCTGTAGAGAAAAAGCCAGGTCAGAACCTTTCCTAAGTGTAAGTGCATGAGCCTCCGCCATGTCCACCGAAAAAAGGGCGTAAATAGACCCTATTCCAGTTATGAGTAGCCCAGTCAGATCTATACCCACCACTCCAATGTTTTCTTTGTGATAACCTGGTTAGAGAACCGCATCAACATGAATCTTAAAAGAACCCATCTCAGGCGGATGCCAATTCAGCTCCACTTCTTCTTGGTGGGACTAGATCGAAAGGGCGGCGGGTACTTCGACTGCCTTGTATCAGGTGAAGAGAGGGGGTGGTAGGCTTAGTAGGGCTCGAACCTACAATATCACCGTTATGAGCGGTACGTTTCAACCAATTAAACTATAAGCCCTTACGGATCTCTACATGCAATTCGCTCACTTAGGGAAGAGCGGATGGAAAGAGGAGGCCTTTGCTCTATCTGCTTCTTCCTCTTCCCAGGAATGAACAATTGGATCAAAAAATGTTCTATTTTGTGGATTATTGTTTATAGATAGATATAGAATATTATATGTCTATTATTATTATTATTAATAATAATCTAATTTAAGCAAGCGGCCCTTTCGCGACTCAAACAGCCGGTACACTTTCCGGCTCGCAACGGCTCAAACTGGTGGGGGCTCTCTATTTGCTTGCAATGCCGGCTGTTCGCCTTTAGTTAGAAGTAGAGGGTTTTTTTTCACACAATTTAAAAGAAAGTCATTATGGATGAAGTAAGAAAAAGTATATAAGGAGTGAGAAATAAAAACTTGGTTACGAGAACCGAAGGTTAGGCCGACTACTTTAGTAGAGATAGACCTAAAAAAGTTTATTCCTACCCTTCCCCTTTCTGTCAATGTTGCCAATTCTCAGAATACCTCGTGTATACAGTTGTCCAACTACTTTCTTCTTCCGACTTCTTTAGCCACTTCCGCATCTGTCGTATTCGGGAAAGCTTGCTTCGTGGCGGAGCATTTAGCAATGCCAGCAGCCTGGTGAGGGCTGGCTGTCTGAGGACAGGTTAAGGCAGGGCCTGCTGGACTTGCTTCTCATGAGATTGGGTGAGGGAATCGGAAAGGGGCTCATAAACCGGGCTTTTGGGCACACGGAAAAGGGGAAGTGGATAGAGGGTGCTTCTCAGCTAGAGTTGGGGGTGGGGTCGCTATAGTGGCTAGGGTGAGTCTTCCTACACGGCTGGCCGCCCGGTTCTAGACAAAGCTGCGGGGGTTACCACCACATCCTTTCCCGATAGACTCGAAGCTCTTCATAGTCAGGCGGGGTAGAAAATCTTCTCTCAAAAAGAGACAGACCAGAGATGACAGAGGAAGGTATTCGATTCAAAAAATATATGGCAGTCAAAACAGCTTCAGCCAAAAATGGACTAAGGACAGAAGCAAGCTACAAGCATTAGCAACCGCTTTCGTTTAATCTTATGTCAAAGAAGCAGCGAAGAAAAGTCGTTTCACCTCTATTCCCTCTAAAGCTTCTCTTAGGAGAATCCCTTCGCTACACTCGACTAAAGACACCTACAAACTCACTCATAAGGAAACTCATCAAGTAGGTCTTTCGAGCCTTTTGACAAACTAAAGTCCTAAAGAAAAGCAACCCCAATCCCCCCCAGCCCAGGTCAACCCACTCAATATCCGAGAGAGGGTAGGCTTTTGGCGGGCCGCAGAGACGGCGGATAACGTAGCGGATAATACGTACTTGGAAATAAGCGGATCATAGAAAAGTTTTTTCATGCCTTGACTCTACCTCGGTTCGTTCGGAAATCATGGTAGTCTTTTCATGGAGATTATTGGGAACGGAAATGGGCCTGGGGTTAAGAACAACGACAAAACTGCCTTCTGTCTGTTGCCATGGAATGTATAGGTAGGGATTGTTTTATGCTTGGAAAGCCCGTTCCGCGCTCTCTATCCCCTCTTTTTTGAGGTCCCCATGAATCTTTAGTATTCGTCTTCGCTGAATTCCATCCAGCCTTCTTTCATGGATAATCATTAGTATTCCTCTCGCTAGCTACCCTTAGTAAGAGGGGGAGGACTTCACCTTTATTTATCTTTTAAAGAATTGCCTTTACAGCGCCCTATGCTGATTCCCACTTTCACTCTTTTGCCTCGTCAAGTATACGATGGGATTTGGATACTATAGTAAGCTGTTCTTAATGGGCTTAGCCGCCGTTCAGCAGTGGAATATTCCCATGATATAGTCGCTCAGTCATTTTTGAATTATTAGTCCAGGATATCCGAAATAACATCTATAAAGAGTTGCCGGAACCGGTGCTAGACCAAAGCATGGGCTTTTTCTTTCTCAATTGATGTAGTAGTTCAGTGAGAAATCTCGTTCCTAAACTTGTTGTTACTCGTTTAGGGCAACAAAAGCTTTTTGAACTTTTTTCTTCCGCTACATTCCTATCATTCGTTCTTTCCTTCTTTCTTGCTGTAGGCTTTCATACCAATTGATATGGATCGTTCCCAAATGCTACCTCTTGGGCTAACTCTTCCGATGCCTTTTATTCTTCATAGTGATCTTCCTCTACCCGCCGAACCACAGAACCGCTACCTCTCGTCCCTTATCTTCTTATCTGATTTACTGTCCGTCCCGTTACGTTACCTCTATTTTTAGGGATTATGATTAGCAATTGGCACACCATAAAGAATAGGCTTTTGGCTGAAAAGAATCATAGCATTGCCTCGGTATACAACCAACCATTCCATATTCATTGCCTCCTCGTATTACATATTCTACAAAGTAACCAGATCTCCTCACTCGAGTTCTTTGCATTGAGCTCGCTCGGTTCGTCTGTTCATTGGAGGAAAGCGTTTATGGAGCTTCATGTATCAGCTCGCTGTCCTTCTGTCTCTGATCCCCAATATGAGTGAGACCAAGATGGCTGACTGGAGTTCCACAAATCAGCTGGTCATGTCATGGCTTCTCAATGCAATTGAGCCTACAATTGCTACCAGTCTTATGTTTATGGCATCGGCTAAACAGGTATGGTCTTTGATTTCCATGATCTTGATTTCATAGGAAATGAAGCTAAGATATTCCAGCTTGAATAAGAAGTCAAAAATCTGAGTCAGGGGATATGACTGTTGCTGAGTACTATACTCAACTTAAGACCATATGGTCAGAGATCTTTTTATATCAACCAGTTCCTTCCTACATTTGTGATTCTTCCAATGCCCAAGGAAAACAGAGGTTATGCAAAAGTGCACTTCTCCTTTTTCACGTAGAGTAGGTTTTCCCTCAATGTAGAGGCCTTATAAGTTCCCTAGGTACTCCCCAGATCGCGAGTACTGATAGATATTGGGTCTACCCATCGGCCTTCTCTAATAGGGCACTCAATCAATCTCCAATCGATCTATCAATCCTTAGATTGAGCCTGAATTCGCCTTTCGAGTTCCTATAACAGAGAGCCAATCGATCGCTCGCCAGTTGCGATCTGCTCTTTCTCTTCCTATCACTAGGTCGGTCCGTCGGATTCTAGTGCTCGACGATTCTATTAGTCTGGTACTGGTATCCTTCGTTCCCGAAGAATTCGAGTCAACGGCAGAATCGATCAATCGCCCCAGGTGTAAGGCCTATCTCGTTTAAAAGTATGACCGCGGTCCTTTCCTTGGTTTAGGAATTAGGGTGGTGTGCTCTATCCGAATTTAAGGTGTGCTCTTGTGAGTGGGGGTGTGTGTTGTGCCAGAAGGGGCGTACCAAGTAGGTGATTCAAATTATTGCATATAGAAAGAGAGAGCCGGAACTTTGGAGAGCTATCTACCCTTAAAGACGGATTGAAAACAATATTTGATTTTGACTATATAGGTTCTTCTTTTCTACCTTTCTTTCTTATCAATGAAGAAGAGAGCATAATGGGTACAGGAGACTTAATTACGAGAGTGGAGTGCTTGCTTGGATCAAGTCGCGTAGCCGCTTTCCTTGCAGATTTTAGGGATTCAATTTCAAAGTTGATTATCTAGGCTTCGATTAGCATGTGTTAAGAATATGATCCTTACTTGCTTGGTTGAGCAAGCCTAAAATCCCTGCTTTAAAAGTTCTAACAAAACAAGCATGAAGCATAACAGAATTTCACAAATGGAGTGACTGCTGACTCTGACTCACTGCTTAAAGAGAATAAATAAGGCGTTACAGTTCCTAATAAATAGAGTGCTTAATGAACAAAAGAAGGGATTTAACGAAAGCCTTAGCTGTAGATGCTCAAAAAAAGAAAAAAACGAATAGAAGAAGGACTTGGACGAAAGAAAGCTGTTTATTTACCTACTGATCTTGCATGGTCTTTCTCAGCACGAGTCTTGCTCTTATAGAGAGAGTCTGCCGCACAGTTTCAACATGAAAGACTATTCAACAAGAAGGGGCAGTAAGAGACCAGTCTTGACTCTCTAGTCTCTGTCCCGTTGCAAGGAATCCTCAAGAAGTCCTCAACTTGATGACAGCATGAGCTTCGGTGCTACTACTTATCATGATAGGAAGGTCCACTCAAAGTAAATATACAGATTCCATTTCAATCTATTTTGCCCTCTCACTCTTGTCTTCCTATAAAACGAATAGAAAATTCGGATCAGGCTATTCTCGCCTTCTTGTCTAACCTAATAAGAACTAAAATAAAGGAGTTTCTCTGACTTTCTGGAACTTACTAAAGGAGGCCTTACCTTGGTCCCGGTCCATTGAGTTGAATGAGTTGAAGCGCCTTTACCATTAGTCTCATCTGAAGCAATTCCCGAATAAGAAAGATTGGCTGTTCTGCTAGCTCTTTCAAGAGTTGGATTAGGTGACTTTTTAGACTAAGCTGGGGGTAGGTGCTCGTGCATGAAAGGAATGGACCTTCTCTTTTTATTGAATTTAGAGCCAACACCCTAACTGTTGGGTTAGCTTCCATGTTTTGAAACTTTTCTATCGGGTAAGGAGTTAGAACAGGCCGAGGCCGAGCCTTAACCAAGCCCTCAACGAAGGAGGAAGCGCGTTAGCTATTCAGTTTTTCTTGCTTTGAATTGCTGGCTTTCTTTTATGAAGAGCTGGTTCCGGGGTAGATCTTTCTTGACTTTACAGAATTAGACTCTCTTTTCATCAGCCTTGAGTTGAGGATTCTGACCTAGCTCGATGACCCCTCTGTGAAGCTCTAGTCCTTTCTGCTTACAGTGCTGATAGTTCCGTGTCTCCAGCCTCTCCTGCTTACCCCTAAGTCCTGTCTGCAGTAGCAGCTTAGCTTCTCTCTTCTATAGTAGACCGAGTAGATGACCGAAGAGCGGACTTCTTTCCAACAAACAGAGGAAGTTTCGATTCTAGCTCTGGAGAAGCGAACTTCAATCACAAAGATTCCACTACACTACTTATTACGTTTACGTCAAACATTCCTATTTCTACTTCTTACTCTCGCACGGATAGAGATGGAGGTCGGGATTCCCTTTCTCAAGACAGCACCGCAGCAATTCAATGAGCGAGACTTGCACTCAATAGTAGAACAATGAAAGCAGTAGTGGCACTCCCCATACTTAGATGGTCCGGGCCAGGCACTCCATATGTGTTTCGGTATTGATCTGAGCACTCGTGTAACTACTAATAAAGCTCGAGGGACCTTTCTTTCTGAGTTATTGGCTACCGGTGTGACTTCTCTTGGTCAGGTCTAAAGGTCTAAGGGGAAGAGTTGAAAGCGGGCCAAGAACAAAAGCACTTGGATTAGCAATGAACAAAAGGTAAGCCAATTCCGGGATTGGCTTTGTAAAGTCTCCTTAGCGATCACCAACTTCACACTTTCGGTCAGGAGTCAGGTGAAAGGTTTGGTTCAAGCGAAAAGGAAGGATCAAGATGAGGTAGATGAGTCTCAGCGCTCTCCTCTACGATTGGTTGACTTCGAGCCTTCGTCCAATTGGTGGTAATGGTAATAATGAGGATTTCGGTCAGTTTGATCCGTCCAGGTAGGAAAGCGCCCGAACTGCCAGCAACGACACTTGAACAAAATCCATGAGTAGGCCAACCTCGTGAAGGGGGGAGGGTCAGTTTGGCTCTTTTCTTTTGCTTGACAGTAGGGAGGGGCAGCCGCTTTCACTCTTTTGCTTGACTGAGGCCGAGCTTGTGAGTAATTGTCCATGGCGTTCCAGCATAAACTAATGATTATGCCGAGTCCGTGCTTGCGAATCTATATGGGTTCTACCCCCAAGCCCCGCTATCGAAGAGAGATGTGGCAGGCAGAAAAAGAAGGGGCTGGCTGTGAGAAAAGTCATGGTCATTCAATCGTGCACATTCCCTCCCGTCTTTCTCACAAAGGAAGCAAGCCCCCCGAATTATAGCAAAAGAACGTGAATTTGAAGATGAGGATTCTGTGTCCAATGGATTTGACCTTCGGAAGGAGACTGACTCTTTCTATTAATTGCCCCCTTCTTTACAGCTACGCACCTTATTCAGCTTTCCAGCAGCTCGGCAAGAATGAGTTGAGAGATAGACCTTGAACGCAGAGAGAAGGCAGCCAGTTCCAAGCTGTACTTCGAATTAATAGAACTCAATGATTACCAATATTACCATCGCTTCGGCCTAAAAGCAAGCCAACCTGAGCTCGCAATAATCCGCCATTTCCTTTGTTTTTTCGGGCTTTTCGTCTCTTTCATCTGATAAAGATGACATGGAAGCTTTCAGCCCAGGTTAAACCCCTCAGTTCACAGTAAATGAAAGACGGTAATCCTTAGATTTTCTATGAATATAATCATTCAAGTGACTAAGGGCCAGCCAGTGAAGTCACAACTCATAAGACAAGATAAGGGCAGTTTGGTAAGCCGAAGGTTGAGGAGAAGCGTACTGCTGACAGAACGGATGAAGGACAGGGGGAAAGCAAATAAGGTGTAGTGACTATTCTTCTGCCTTCACTACTTCGCGGGAAGCATTCTATGAAGAAGGTAAGCCAAGCGGCTCTAGTTAGTCTGATACCAGGAGTTGCTAGGTGATAAGAAGAACAAGAATAAGTAATGAATCGTGAGGTTATGGATGCCGGAATGTAGACTAAACTATCAGCTTCGGCTGCGCCTCGGGAGGAGTACTTAGGTTCAGATCTATAGCTATTTCATCTGTCTCAAATATAAGGTAGGAGCTGTTCGGTAGTAGCCTAGTTCAGGTTGTTTAGTAGCATCCGTTCCTTATCCCCGTTGTGGATAGTTAGGCGGTGGGAACAGCCGAGCTCACTATTGCCATTAGACTCGCAGAGCATAAAGGTGATGCAGGTATTTGCGGGAAAGTGCGGGAAAGAAAGAGGTCATTGCTTGGTAGGAAATGAAGAAATGGAACATCATCCGAATTCATCAGAATCAATATCCACTTTCTAAACCGAGACTGACACCAGTTTACGGAATGATCGATCGTACTAGATAGATAGCCTAGACCATAAACCTTTCATACGCAATTCCTCGATCAAGTCATTAATGCGCAAGAGAAAGCAAGCGATCTATCAGACTAGAGGGAAGTTGGTCTTTCTCCATGACCCACCCCCTTCGCGCAACTTCTCGCGTAAGGCTTTAGCTCGAATGTCGTTCCCAGGGCCTTCTTCCATAGATAGAGATAGGTGGTATTCCCGGATCACGCGTAGAGCAAAAAGGGAAGAGTTAGCTCGTTCTAAAGAAGTACTACTACAGCGAAAGGTTCCGTACCCTGGTTGCTCAAACCTGTTTTACCTTTTGAGGTCTCTTTCAGCTGCGGGGCGGCAAGGCCATGTTGTTCAGTTGAAAGCAACAATAAAGAGGGTATTCGTTACGCTCGCTTTCCTCTAACAGTTATACCCCAAACGAGGGCGCCCTAGCTAGTTTCAAGTTCTCCCAACCCAATTGAAAGTCGTACCCTTTGGGAAGGCAGGAGCGGTATAAAAGGAGAACGCCCGAAGAATTTGATCAACTTGAAGCCTATAGTTGGATCGAGAGGCTTACTTCTTTATCTAATCCCCCGTCTCATTGCTAGTATGCTCCTTCATCTATAAAGCGAAGTCTTCTTTCAATCCTAAAGGATAGTTTAATGAAAGGCAACAACTGTATGGTATTATACTATCTTCTTCTTTGAGGCCCGACCAGCTCTTTCGACGCACTTCGGAACCCTTTGGCTAGAAAGATGGATCGCCTACAGAAGAAGACTAATGTCCAAGACAGTCGTGGATTGATTACGGAGTTCCTTTCCCATCCCATCTCAGTAAGAGAGCATAAGCAAAGAGCTGAAGGCAGGCACAAACAAATAGGGGAAGAGAAAGTGAGCAATCTCAGGGAGCTCGGCTTCTTTTCTTTTTTCCCTTGGCCTTGCCAATCAGCTTGAAGACCGGAGTAGATAGCCGTAAGTACCGCGCTTCCTCTCAATCCACTCTTTCACTTCAAAGCCAATCGATAGCCCGAACTGGAACTTTCTTTGAATTTGACTAAGTCACATCTGACTCATTGGAGTGAAACCTTAGATTCCCTGTCCTCCATTTCTCTTCAAAGTCACTGACTTCCGGGAAGAACGGGAGAGACGACAGATGCTCCTTTAGAACTTCTGATCTCAGTATCCACTCTTAAGCCTGCTTCTCGATAAAGCCTTTCTTCTTCTTAACTTAATAAATAGGTGGAGGTCGACCTGTTAATAAGAAGATCGAGTGCTAGTGCTATTAAGCCGAGGTTTGATAGTCAGCAACTCCTTTTTAGTTTAGCTGCGTAAATACCACCGAGTAATGAAAGAGATCCGAAAAAAGACCACCAAGTCGTGATGAAGCAGATCTGATCCAAGCATCCTGGGCGATGGCCTACCCTGAGACACCAGAAGAGCCAGAAGATTCACCAGGGTTTATTTCAACTAGTGCTCTTTACACGTCAGTTCGAGCCTACAGCTGTCTCAACTTAATGAACTGGACCTTCTATATACGCAAAAAAATAATGCCCTATCATGATGAGTCAACAATCCCAATCGTGAAGTTCCATTATAGCAATCAAATTCTCAAACTTCAAAACCAGACGTCGAAGCAACCAGAGGGGCCCTCCCCCGTTAATAGTATTAACTAAGGGCTTTAGCTGAAGAGAGTACCAAGGACTCTGAAACAAGGCTGGCGAGCCAACACAACTACCTTAACCAACCTGTCCTGAATTGAACCTATCTTTTCTATATGCATTTCATGTTCCATCCCAGGTGACGCAACAATCTATCAAAGAAGCAATCCGTCACAAGACATAAAATGTCAATATCAACTGTTGGACCAGATTGAGTTGGTTTGTCAATCACGAAGCTCCAGTATCGCAACCAGTTACAAACTTCGAAGTGGGACCAAGGTTCTCAGATGGACGGTACACAGGGAATGGAACGAGGTGCTTTGTCTCAAGAAACATCGCAAGATGTCAAAACCATCTAAGGGATCAGTCCGGAGTCTGAAGCCAATGCTGCCAGGCAGGAAGAGTCTAATTGGAAGATTCCCAAGTGAGACGGGGAGGAATCGCTCGATCTACCGAAAACGAATCCTTGTCGGAGTCACCGTCTATAGCGTGTTTTCAGCTTGTCAAGCCTCAGAACTTGACTTTGAATTCGCGAATAAAGTTTAGTCATAGTAATAGGGCTATCAAACTAAGATGAGTGGGAACTCCGGCATTGCCTTACTTACGCTTTTTTATTGAAGCGCACCCTGACTAATGCTAGTAAACTGCTATACCAACATTTTCATTCCAAGTCGAAAGCCCAAATCAAATAGAAAATTGATCACCCGACAGCTAAGCTAAAAACAAAAGGATTCAAAGGCGAAAGTCAAAGCGGAGATTTGAGCATATCACTCACTATGGTGAAAGTTTCTTTTCCGTGGTTGACTCATTTGCAGCTACCAAGGTGGTACAAGCGAGTACGAGTCATGCGCATTCATTCAATCTAGATCCCTTCCGAGGAGCAAAAGCCAGTTCCTCACTCATTCTTCTATCTCTTTCTCAGTGCCACTGCAAGTCATTTCGTGAGAAGTACTCCTTCTATACGTCTAAAGCAAGGGAGTGAGCCTTGTAGCCAAGGCGATCCACCTCTGGAACTACTGAGATTTGCTTTTCTGACAAGACAGTTCTCATCAATTTCATTCCATAATCTGTTTTTGGAATTTCACTGAGAGAGCCTTAAGGCGAATGATCCTATGAAGAGTGATATTAGCAAAGCAAGTTCTTTACTTGCCTAGATCCTTCTATCCCTTCTGCAACTCCTGGACTGAACGTGTAATTGCTAAATCGAGGTGAGTTTAGTTTGACGCTTTGGGTTTGTGAAGTGAGCTCCCTTATTCTGACGAAGAGAAGTTCAACCGGTGGTTTGTACCTCTAAGGAAATGTGGGTCGCCTATCGTCTCGGGACTGAATCTGGTGAGATTACTTTAGTATCTGAACTGCGTTAGCTGATCCATGGGTAGAACCCCCCTTTCTACTTTTGGTGAGAATCTCCCAATAGAATTTGTCACCATAGGAAACAGTTGGAATTGCTCTCCTTCCCATGCGCCTCTACTACTCTACTAGTAAGTAGTTTGAACTCATTTCTATGAGCTTTTGGTTGGCATTGAGGAGCTGGAGGTCAATAATGACCCTCCTATTTTAGCCTAATGCTTAAACTTCTTGTCTGGAACACAAGGGGTATGGTAATCCCCTCAAAATCAATAGTGTTAGGCAACTGATCTCAAGGCTTAAAGACAGACATTGGTATGCGGCTCTAAAGAGTATTCAAAGTACTCCGAATAGGATGTTGGACAAGACTGTGATGAATAAGCTATTGCTGGTGCCGGTACATAAGCCAGATCAACTGGATGAGCTTCAAGCACTCAATCTTTCTCTCTAAAAGGATATGCTTCTCACGCCTAACCACTGGCGATGGATCAATAACAGTATCTACTAATGATCTGACTCGTGCTTCTGGCTACGCTATGGGCTATGCTGACCCAGAGAACCCCACCACCTCTGCTACAGCGGCTTTGCCTTTCCAGCTCCTCGGTGAACCGGATAAACCACTTAGACTTAAGATAAACCACTTAGACTTAAGCGGGGGTCTCCTTCTACTGGTGTTGGATTCTTCGTCACCATACTTGGAAATCCTGAAGCAACCCTTGACTATGCCTGCGCCTCGGTTGGCTTAGAGTTATCCAGACTATCTAAATGCTGCCCAGATGGCTTAGCCCTTTTGCTACACAAGGAGAAAAACCACCCTTCCTTATGGGTCGAGTTTAGTGAAGATTGTCTGCCTGAAAGCAGGCCTTATGGCGTGTTTTTTGCAAGTCAAAGAAGAAGGTGTACCACCCATCACCTGTATTTTGACTTTTCTTATCCAGTCTATTCGTTAATCTCTTTCTCTTCCTATTCATTAGTATGTCACTTCTGGATAGCTAGATTCGATAGCTGCCTACTCTAGGCTTATTATACGGTAGCAAAGGGAAAGCTGTGGAGACGGCAGACTCGCCAGTCAGGCACACCGTGAGGCTGACTACAGCAAACCGGGAGGTTACAATTCCTCTTTTCCTCTTTCCATTTCCAGGGAGTGAATGTAGGAAGTGCAGACGGTGGATCTGGTGTGAACATTCAATCAAAGGCGTCTTTGGGATCGGCAACAGCTAATTGGCTTAGGCGATTCTTGTTGTGGGCCTAGGGTAGGACTCTCTTTCGAGTTTCAGGGGTGAATCCTCATATAAAGGACTCCCATCCCCGGGAAAGTCCCCAACTGGATCAATCTTTGTTGGCTGGCTTGCTTTGCTTGGTTGGTGGATAGGACGAATCCCTGCTATCAATAAGGCTTTGGGATGGATTATCCACTTCGCACACAATGCTAAAGAACATCACTTTGCTTATTTCGAGCGAATGTCAAAATCTCAGAATATGGGCTTCACCAATTGCTTGTGTTTGTTTAGTCACGCCGCGTCTAAGTCTACGGTAAGACTCTGGCTGCCACAACTCTCTCTTTCTTTGATAAGTTCACTTCAATAATTTCTCGTAAGGAATCAAAAGAACTGGAATACCAAAGGGAGTCAAATACTACGAAGATGCAGCGGAATGGTGAGAATGGGAGCCAAGGAATCAAACTTGGATTGTCATTGTCTTATCGTCCTGTCGTCAGCTGCTACAACTAGAATAGGGGGCTAAGCTAATTACTAAGAATAAGTCAGCAGAGAAAAGAAAAAAAAGGGTGGAATGGAATCGGTAGTGAAGCCAGGACGTCGAATGCTACTCTAGAGCCGATTCATAAAGAACCTCGAAATACACATCTGAATTCGGTTCAGTGACAACTTTCTCGACTCAGCATTTTCGGAGGGAAAGTTCCTTCCGGTCTGGGCGAGTTCACGAATCAGATGGAGAGCCACCCATCCTAGGTATGAATCACGTGGACGCTGCAGAGCATCTGCTTAGGAAAGAGTCGGGATCTTCTAATGTACAAAGATCCCCTAAGGTACTTTCTTTAGAAACAGCTCCTACGGATAGGATAGATAGTTAGCTCTTACGTTTAGAGAAAGATTAGACTATACATGGGGTTCCCAAGTCTTTCTAGGGGAAGTTCATTAGACATCTATTCTCCCGAAGGCAGAAGGAAGGCTATGCACACGAAGCTAAAGTGGGTGACGGAATTCGCCAGCGATGATAGGGAAAAATCCTTCTCATGGACTCAAAAAGATAGGTTAGCGACCGGGCGAAAGGTTGGAATTGATTTAGAAGGGCTTGGCCCTACTCTATCTATCGGAATTCGCCGGTTAATATTCTTTCTACTAGACTAGTTCTCCAATAAGAGGAATCGGGGACGGCACTTGTTTTTTATATGAAGACTTTCCCCGCTCTAGAACAATAGTAAGTAGTCAGTATAGCCTGTAGTTGGCCTTAAGCCTAGCTGTGTTACGGAATCGTGTTCAGGTCTTTCCTTTCTTTAAATAGAAAGTCAGAATGTACTTATGCTGTAAGAGAATGGCTTGCCGCGCCCGTCCTTGTTCTAGATCTAGAGAAGAGTCAACCTCGAGAAGAATAAGCATGGATGCCGGTCTTGAACTCCGTGAAGGCTTTACAGAGAACTAGGCTTTTCGCTTCATTGGATAAAGGCGGAGAACACTGGTTTGTAATTCCTTTCTTTGGCTGTCACTGAATTCATCCGGCAATTGATACCGAAAATCGGCCTTTTCAAAAGCATCCTTTGATCCAGCTTTCTCTGCTTTAGGGTAACAAAACTGTCCCATGCCACACAGGCAGAAAAAAATGAACTTTCAACTAGACTAGTTAGTCATTTCGTACTTCTGTCGTTGGAGAGCAGAAATGGCACTTTACAGCAAGAAGAAAGAACAACGAAAGTCGAAGATAGGCTTGTAGCCTCACCTGAATCAGATTCTGTAGCTGATACAACTGATGTTGCTTCATCACCTTTCCCATCCGCCCGGGGAACCGAGTCTTCTTTAGTGATTAATGAATTGACTGCTGCAGAGGATACCACTTA